ATAAGAATAAAAATTAACCCCATCATAGAGTCTATCTTAAAAAATTACAGAACACCCGTTCTTCATCATGTTTTCAAAACACAAAAAATAATTCCCACTCATTACTAAGACCAGGTTCCCCTAACCCTACTTTACTACAACTTACTCCCCTTTAGGCAATTGATGGATGATTTGTACCGCCCTTAAATACTCTTCAAAAGCACAAATAAATGCCTCATACTGTCTTTTACAATTTCAAGCCAAAATCTCATTCAACCATCCACAAAAATACATTACTGTAGGTCAAGAAAATCTTTAGTATAAATTGGATATTTATCTATCTTAACAAGAAAAAAATTAAACTTAAAAACCTTAAGTATATAAAAGACGATCATACACAAACCCAAAACCAAAGATGAAAACGCGGGTTCTCGATTACAACTCAACCTCCAAGGATAATTTAAGAGCCTGCCAATATTCTTTCAGTTTCAAAATACTCCTGCACTAATCAAATCTCTCTAACCGGGTACTAATCCGGGTCGTTCAAATAGACATTTAATTTTTATCAACAAACAAAACCACTCCCAATTCCACCATCAAGCAAAAAGACCAAAAACAAAATAAAAATCAAAACAATTAGAGTTCAAACTCATGAAGCATAGCCGATTATTCTGGAACTACATTTCTACTAACAACACACTACCAGGGTAAACAAACATTGCCCATTCAAATAAATCAAACATAAATAATATTATCTTAAACCTACAAAAACTAAAATCAAATTTAAACCAAGATCCCAACCTTTTCTTCGAAAAAGAAAAATACTAAAAATTATAATATAATCTCAAAACACAATATAGAAAAATTCTCAGTTTTGAAAACTAACAGTTTAAACTTAACTTATATCTACCTAAAAAACGGAATAATCAGACCCAAAAAACTTAACCATAGATACCATCAATACCATCCCCAAAACACTAGAAATAACACCAAATACCATAAAATAAAAAAAACCCACCTCTCCCAAAATAAAAGAATAATCACAAAAAAGACTTAACATAAGAAACTCCAATGAAATCAAAAAAAAAATTAAACGCACCCATTTAAAAACATAAAGAAAAACTTCTAATAAAAACAAAAACAATCTAAACCCTACGCAAGCTCCCGGATATCCCAACAAAATAACTCGTAAAATTTATAAAAAAAAGTAATACAAAAACCAACCAAAAAAAAACAAAAAAATTAAACCTCCAATAAAAATTATTTATCAAAACCACACCAACCAAATAAGTAGGCAAACAAAAAATCAACATCAAAAAAGACAAAACAACCAGTAAAAAAAACAAAGGCTTAAAAAAACCAATAACCCTAGACAATCTAGAAAAATACACCAAAATAACAAAAATACCACTCAAAAACAATAAACAAATAAAATAAGAATACCAAACCCTACCCGACATACTAATTAAAGGAACAATACCCAACAAAGACAAAATCAAAAAAAAACTCCTTTTTATAGGATCCCTTATATAATAACACATCACACCAAAAAACAAAGAACTAACAACTATCAAAAACAACAAAAAATCTTCTACCTGTTTATTGTAAGCAAACTATTCAAAATTAAACTAAAGATTCGCCAATATTTCCCCCCCTTCTACCTTGTAATCTAACCCCTAAATACACCACCACTATTCATTTAAATACAAATAAATCAAACGAGAAAAAATATAACTCTGAATAAAAAACACAAAACACTCCATTATAATTGCTATAACCCTTAATCAAACATAAGACTCTTCAAATAATTCCAAAAAATAATATAACATCATTCTAATTAAATGCCCAACCATAATATTAACAGTTAAACGCACTGTCAAAGCTAAAGGCCGAGAAAATTCCCTTATAATTTCCACAGCCAATATAGCAAAACTTTTAATAAAATAATCCCCCTCCTTCCGGATCGGTATAGTTCACAGCCATATAGCAAAACTTTTAATAAAATAATCCCCCTCCTTCCTTATATAAATTGAAAACTTTTCACTAGAAATATAACTTAATAAAGTCCTAAATCAAGCTACAACAGCATAAATTAAAGTAAATTCCAACATACCGCATGGACAAAAAGAATAAGTAAAATAGCCCCCAAAACAACACACCAAAAGTAATAAAAAAGTCACCACAGAAATTCTTCTCCTCATAGGTATCTTTTTCTCGAATCTAAACACCAAATCTAAAGAATCTAAAAACTTACCCACTAACATCTTAATAACACCCTCTTTAAAATAAAACAAATATTGCAACAAAAAAATAAACATAAAAACATCTAAAAAATATACAGTATTAATTAAATAAAAATAATAATTACATACCTCAACAAAACCAAAGAAATAGGTAATAAACTAAACCAAAAAACGCCCATTATTTTATCATAACGAAAACGAGGAAAAGCCCTACGAACAAAAATCACCGCCGAAAAAATAATAAACGAACCAACCAGACTAAAATCTAAAAACAGCACAGAATAAAGAACTCTAAAAAATAACAACCTCCCATATTCTCTCAAAAACAACAAAACAAAAGCCACACTAGAATACTCAACATTAAAACCTCTAACCAGTTCACTCTCCCCCTCTGCAAAATCAAAAGGTGCCCGGTTCAATTCTGCTAAAATTATAAAAAAAAAAGGGACAAAAATAATCAATAACCCCCAATTCAAACTATAAAAAAAATTCAATCTATTAAAATACATAACAATCATTAATAAATATAAAGAAAAAGCAATTTCGTAAGAAATACTCTGATTTCTAGCACGCAAAGCCCCCACCATTCCATACTTAGACTTCCTCACAATACCACTGATTAAAGTAGAATAAACAGTAAAACCCAATAAACACAAAAAAAACAGAATAGAATATTGAAAAGTCAAGAACTCAAAAAAATACGGCAAAGTAAATCATTCTAGATACATAGTTACAAAAGCGACTCCAGGTACCAATAAAAAAGAAAGCTCAGATGAGTTCAACGTAGTAATTTGCTCCTTCTTTAATAACTTAACACCGTCAAAAATAGCCTGCAACACCCCTATAAAACTTACTTTATTAGGCCCAATCCGACCCTGACTTCTCCCCAACAAATGACGCTCATATAAAGTAATAAAAGCAATTCCTTGTACAATAAAAACTATAATTAATAATAATAAAATCACCAATAACACCAACAAAAGAATACTCTTCAAATTTACAATTTAATATTTTAACTAAACTATTCTTTTAACAAAACAACGACAATCAAAAAACATTAAACATTATTAACACCAAGGAAACTGAAAAACACATATTTATAACAGAAAAATCGATATAGCTTTTACCCATAAACATATTAGTCAAAAAATAAATCGAATAATAAAAAGCAAAAAAGAAATAACCAAACAAAACAAAAAAAATCAAAACTACACTAATCAATCCTAACCTAATCCCCATAAACTCAGACAAAAAAGACAAAGAAGGAGGAACTCCTATATTAGACAACAAAACCAAAGAAAATAAAATAGCCATAATTATACTTGAACTAAAAAACCTATTTATAAAATAAACCATTCGAGTAGAAGAAACATGATAAAACTCCCCCACTATATAAAACAACAAAGTTGAAGTATAACCATGAGCCAATATCATCAACAACCCCCTAACCTTACCAGAAATAAAAACAAACAACAAAACCATTAACAAAAAACCCATATGAGTCACAGATGAATAGGCTGCCAAAGATTTAGCATCCCTCTGAAAAATACACCTAAAAGAGGCTAAAATCATCCCAAAAAATCCTAACAACACTCAATAATTAACATGTATAAATTTTATACAGCCTATAATACGAACAAAACCAGCTGTTCCCAACTTCAAAAGCAAACCAGCCAATAACATTCTCGCACTAGTAGGGGCTTCTACATGAGCTTTAGGCAACCATAAGTGCAAAAAATAAACAGGAAATTTCATTATAAATCTCAAACTCAAAATAAAAACTACCTCCCAAGAATAACTCAAGTCAAAATAAACTAAACTTATTGCCCTCCTATTAAAATAAACAAACAAAAAAGGAAGAGAACAAAAACTAGCATAAAAAATCAAATAATAAGCAGAATTAATTTTTTCAATTTGCCTACCATAACCCAAAATTATCACTAAAATAGGAAACATAGACAGCTCAAAAAAAATATACAATACCAAAACCCTTGAAGGAACAAAAAATAAAATCCTAATCAAAACCAAAAATTCAGACAAAACCACAATATTAAAATTTTTATCACTCATTATAACCACCCCCAAAATAAAAATCCTTATACAAATCAACAAAACATAAATTCAAGAGTCACAATATACCATCAACCCCCCTCAAGAATAATTATTCATAATTAAACATAACAAACCCAACATCCTCATAAAAAACAAATAAGGATACAAAAAAAATAAAACATTTAACAACAAAAAATCAACCAAAGCCAATCCAACCTTTAATTTACAAAATTAACATTCTACATTAAACTAAATTGACCACTAAAAAGATCACCAATAAACAAAAACAAACAAAAACAACCAAACAACATCAACAAAATGTCAATAAATAATGCCAAACTCCAACCCTAAATGGTGATTAAAATTAAAATGATTTTTACTTAAGCGTAACAAACAAAAAAATAAAAACAAAGCTCCCATTAAAACATGGAAACCATGAAAGCCAGTAGAAAGATAAAAAATTCTACCAAAAACACCATCTGATATAGAAAATCTGGCTTCCCTATATTCTATTCTCTGAATCAACAAAAAATAGACAGCTAAAAAACAAGTCAAAAATAGTATAATAGAACATCTCTCATTTCTTAACAAATTATAATGACACCAAGTAACCCTTACCCCCCTTCTTAACAAAATAATAGTATTCAACAAAGGGACCCCAAAAGGATTAACCAAATGTATACCCAAAGGAGATCATACTTGACCAATTTCATGAGCCGGCACCAAAGCAGCATCAAAAAAAGTCCAAAAAATACTAAAAAAAAACATAAACTCTCTAAAAATAAACAACAATACACCAAACTTAAACCCAGATATAACATAAGTATTATGATAACCTCTTAGCCCCTCCATACAAATATCCTTACCTCAAGCATAAGCAACCACAAACAAAGAAAAAATACTAAACAAAAGAAAATAATATAAACCATACCTAAAAAACATCAAAACAGAAGACAACAAACCAACAACACTAAAAAACACTATAAAAGGATATCTTGACAAACTCAAAATATGATAATTATGAAACAAAATACAAATACCCTCTTCAGAACCTAAATCTGATATATTTTCATACTATTTGTACCTATTTAAAAATAAAGACAGAACAATAATAATACCCAAAAAGTAAAACAATAAAAAAAAAATAAATCAACGAAAACAAACCCCTTAAAAAAATATACGGATCCTCTACATAACACTGTCCCAACCAGCTCAATATTAAAGCAGAAATAGCAACAATAAATACCAAAAACTTAACCACTTTATCCAACACAGTATGATAATTGTAAATCAATAAAAAAAAATAAAAAATCGCCACTCTAAAAAGTAATGACAATACCCCCAAAACCTTATTAGGAATAGCTCGTAAAATAGCATAAGCAAATAAAAAATATCATTCAGGCACAATATGAACAGGACTCATTAAAGTATCAGCCTCAATATATATCTCAGGATCACCCAAAATATAAGGATAACTAAAAACAAAAACAAAAAATAAAAATCAAAGTATAGCATTATATAAATCTTTAACCCAATACAGAGGAAAAAATCCAACCTTATCATAATCCCCATGACAAAACAGCACAGACGTCCTACCTGTTTCATGCAACAAAACCATATGAGATAATACTAAAACCAACAAAATCCAAGGCAATAAAAAATGCAACACAAAAAAAAACTTTAAAGTAGCTCCAGAAACAATAAAACCACCCCAAACTCAAGTTACAATCATCTCTCCCCAAACAGGAATGACTCTTAATAAACTAGTAATCACTACTGAAGCCCAAAAACTTATCTGAGCCCAAACTAATACATAACCCATAAAAGCCTCCATCATCAATAATAAGAGAATCGTCAACCCTCTAAACCAAACCTTAAATAAGCGATAACTAGAATAAAACAAACCTTTAAATAAGTGCAAATACAAAAAAACAAAAAACAAACTGGCCCCATTAGAATGAAATAAACGGAATACTCAACCAAAATTAACCTCATACATAATATACTGTACTCTACTAAAAGCACACATTCTCTCATCACTATAATAAAAAGATAAAAAAGTCCCCGTAAAAATCTGAAACCCCAAAACCATAAGTAATATCCTACCATAATTTCAATTCAAAGTCAAACTTTTACTAGCCGGCAAACTAATAATTATTGAACTCACATAAGAAAATAAACTACTTTTCAACACTCAAAAAAATTCTCAACTTCTTCAAAGTTACATTTTACTAATAAACTAAAAGAGTTACGACACTACCCTTTACACCAAAAATAAAAATTCTTATTAAAATAAACCGTAAAAACGAAATATCTTTACGAGCCGAAATCGTACATAGAAAATCTATTTATCGTTTTAGATTAACAAGTACAGAAGGGTAAGGAAAAACTAAGAAATACACCTTTTGACCAACAATCAAAAATTCTTCAATTAAAATAATTCTTATAATTTTTTCTACCCCCTACTATTATAAGTAGAACCCTAAAACAGTAAATTACCATATTAAGTAAAGGTATATAGATTATTCCCTATATAGTACCTATTATTTATTTAAAATAACTTATAAATGAGCATATAATATTCCCCTCAGTTCGGATATTATATGCTCTATTTATTTATAAAACATTTATAAATAAAAATAGTTACTCTATAGGGAATAATCTATAGTATATATATATTACCCGGTAATATATAGTATCTGGATAAAACCTTATTTAACGTTTTATCCAGATATGGAGGGTACCCCCTCCAATTAGGCACAGAAATATATATATATATACATATATTTCTTGTGCCTATACATACCCTGTATGTAATTGTCTATATAATGTGTTCATTATATAGACACATAAGTATAATGGTACAACATTATACTTATGCATATATACATATATATAAATATATGTATATGATATATATATATTACATATATATATATTATGTGTATAGTATATTTAAAATTTAAATTTTTCTCACAACCAATCACCACATAAAAACCTTCAACAAAAATTACTTCTTCAACCTATCTCTCACCTACTATTCCACTTTTCCTCCCCCTCTAAAATTTTCATTTTTCAAAATATCATAAAAAATACTCATTTAACCTGATTTTCCCACAAAAACCCCTTTTTTAAATAAAACCTGATTTTTCCACTAAGTTAATATTCTGCAATATCCCCCCCTTACAATACTATCTTCCATCGAGGAAACTCCACCTTATCAAGGTAAAATAATTTTTTTACTAAAATAGTTACACTACTATCAAAACTATCAACGGTAACACCATAAAATAAAAAATAGAGCTTCTATTAAGTTCACTTTTTTCAATAATAGTACTCAAATTCACCATTCAAACACTTAAGGAGATCATCGTCATAAACATTAAAAATAATATTAACAAAACTAAAACACTTTCCATTTTAAACAAATTAAACAAGGAGAAAATCTTAATAAAAAAATTAACAGTTAAAGGAACATTCATAAAAACTAAAATTATCTCCCAATTAAAAAACAAACCTTCCTTCTTCCTAAAATAAGGCATTAAAAACATTATAAAGAAAAAATAATAGACAAACAAAAAAACTACATCAAATATTGAAAAAAATACCATCAACAAAATCCAATTCAAAGACTCTGTTGAAGAAATAATTATCATATTTTTATAGCCTTTCATCAAAAACAACTGAACAAAACAAAAAATAATACCAAACACTAAAAAAACAATCAACATCCAATCGAAAACCTGAATTAGCACTGGGAAAAAAGGCATCTTCTGAAAAGTCAAAAATCATATAATTATATAGCTTCTCAAACCATTAGTAACCCTAAAGACCCAAAAATGCAAAGGAGCAACTCCAACCTTCATTATTACAATAAGAGATTGAAAAAAAGAAAAATTAAAAACTAAAAAAAATAAACCTAAAGTCTCTTGAATAATAAAATAATTAATTAAACTTCTATACCCCAAATCTCCTTTCGACAAGAAACAAAAAACAATAGTTATTATTAAAAATACTCTCCATCAAATTAATACATTTCTAGTAACAAAACTTAAAATCAACAATATCAATACTAAAAAAACTATAAAACTAAAAATAAACAAAAAGGCAAAAAGCCTAAAACAAATTTAGAAGACTTGTCTAAAATTTTGTCAATTGACTATTATCTCCTGCGCTTAAAACAAACACACTTCTTATGCTATATCAACCCGATTCAATAAAAATCAATCTCAATACCCCAAATACTACATTTTATATTAAACTAATTATTGATAGAACCAACTTCTTTCCAATGCAAATAGAATATTTTAAAATAAAATATAGTCCCAAACCAAAAAAAGCAAAATAAATACAACTAACACTAAAGAGTTATAATAAAAACTCTTCATAAAACCTAACCCCCCGTAACCTCTTAACAAAAATAAATCATATCCTTTACTATTTAAACTCCCTAAAAATAAATCAACAAATTTATTTCTTTTAATACCAACAATCAGCAACTTTACTATATAATCAACCAAAAATTTATACTGTGCCTCTTTCAATAAAAACTTAAACATAAAAAAAAATACCAAACAAATAAACAACAAATAAAAAACAGGAACAAAAAAATCTACATATAACAATAACAAAGGCACACAAAACAAATTACACCTTAATCACCATATAAAGCTCACTGACAAAAAAACCAAAACCAAACTCAGATACCTATATAACAAACTATCTCTAAAACAGTTAAAAGACAATCTAGCACCTATAAAAAACCCTTTTCACAAACGATAGCTATAACAAAAGGTTAAAAATACAGAAACAAAAAACAACAAAGAAAAAAATACCGAATATGCATTATTAAATATAAATTCCAAAATATAATCTTTTCTCACTGCCCCCCTAGTAAAAAACAAGCCACATAAACAGAACAAAGTCACTATCAACTGCAACTGAACAAAAAAAGGAACATTACACAAATTCGAATAACAACGCCCATCTTGTTGACCCAAAGAACAATGAATCAAATAACCAATTTGCATAAATAAACATCTTTTAAAAAGAGCATGACTAACCATATGAACAAAAGAAACAAAAACCAAACCCAACCCCATAGTTAACATACAAAATCCCATCTGAGACAAAGTTCTCAAAGCCACCACTTTCTTCAAGTCTTCCTCAAACAAAGCCCTAAAACTAGAAAACACCATAGTAAAAATCCCCACTAAACAAATCATCACCATAACCTCATAACTCAACAAAACCCTTCCAAAATTTATAATTAAAATCAAACCAGCCGTAACTAGGGTTCTCCTATGAACCAAAGAACTTACCGGAGTAGGAGCCCTTATAGCTTTAGGCAGCCAACTACTAAAAGGAAATTGAGCTCTCTTAGTAAAACCTGCCCACAGCAGCATCAACACAAATATACTTACAAAATATATCATTCTTCCAAAAAAATAAGAACTAAAAAAACCACCACAAAAAAAAACAAACAAAAAATAATCACCCAAACGATTAGTTAATACAGTATTCATAGCCCCTCTACAACTATCTCAATTATTATAAAATAAAACAAGAAAGAAACTAGAAATACCCAACAAATCCCACCTCAACAGCATCGTCAAACATCTTCTCCTAAAAATTAATCTAAATATACTTATAACAAAAATAAACAACACTAAATAATAATAATCAAACATAACATCCTTGACCAAATAATAACTTCTAAAAATAAGCACCCTTATAGTAATTAGCAAAAGAACAATAGAAAAAAGTAATCTATTAAAGTATAAACTAAACTTCAAACAAAAAAAATCCCATTCTAAAAAAAATAAAGACAACTCCGTCACAGGCAAAAACAGCAAAAATACTACCACAAGAAAAAATCTAAACAACTTCAAAAAAATAGAAAAAACAATCAACACTTAAACAATTCATACCAACTTACCATAAAATCACTCCATATAAAAACCTACCAATACAAATACTATTAATATAGTAAATAACACAACACCAGACAAATCCGCAATCAATAACCCCAAAAACATCACTACTTCCAAATCAAAAACCACAAATATTAACATTATAATAAAAAAATGAATACTAAAAACATTTTGGATTATTCCTAACCCAATAAAACCGCACTCAAAAGAAGTTACTTTACCCACACCATAATCCTTAATTCTCAAAATAAAATTTCCCAAATAAAATAAAATCAATAAAAAAAAAGCAACAAAAAAAACCACCAACAAAACAAACAAATAAGTTAAAAACTTAAAAAGACTTAAAGTCTTTATAACATTCCTTTCGTACTAATTAAATTAAAACCAATTAATTGACAAGATAAACCGCCCTATTTCACAATGGGCTAAACTAATATCACGTTTATTTATCTCAAGAAGAACAGTCTCTAATTCAAAAATCTTCTACCCCTTTCAAAAATAAAATACAACATCGATGTAAAACTTATCTTACTATAAGAACTAGATAAGATATGATTTTCTGTTAACTCTGGAGTAATTCTTTTCATTACTACTAGTAAAACAAAATTACAAAAAACTCTACCCTAGAAAACTTAGACCAAAATCCAATAGAATTTCCAAAGACTTATCTTTGCTCAAATAAACCCACTATTTCTTAAGTAAATCTTAAATTCATCAACACTAAAAAAAAACATTAGCCAATAACCCCTTTCATACTGGAATCCAATAAAAACACAAATTATTTTGCTACCTTAATGTCCTCACGCTAAGACTGCTATTTAAAAATCTCATGGAGCAGAGGCGAATTTTAATCTAAAACCTAAGACTTTAATAAACATTTGACCAAAACTTTATTTCTTTCCAAATTTTAATTAAAAAAACAACATTAAAATAACTACTAATAAAATTATAATCCAACCCTAAAAACTTTTAGAACCAATAAAACTCAGATATATTAAAAACAAAAACTGTTATAAAACACAACAACCAGACACTTTAAATCACAAACTTTCAACATTCAACCAAAAAAAAATTACAATTTTCTAATAACATCACAAAAACAGATATCATAAGAGTCGATATATCAACACCAAAAAGGATAATATTTATTTTAGAACAATAAAACCTTTCCTTCTTCTACCTCCTAATTCTATTTTTCATTCCCAAATGAAATTTTCAATTTTTAATATGCAATACCAAAAAATAAACAAAAAACAATTATAGCTCACTAATCTTTCGTACCACAAACAAAAATTTTTAACATAAACTACAAAGCTACAAACCTAAACACCAAAGTTTAAAATTATCTAATAAAGTCACCTCCAAAGAAATAGGCATAAAACTATGATTAGCACCACAAATCTCAGAACATTGACCATAAAACACTCCAACCAAAGGAAAACTATAAGAAAGACTACTCAAAATACCACTCATAGCATCTAACTTAATAGACATTCTCGGAATAGCCCAAGAATGAATAACATCAGCAGAAGTAATACAAAAACGAATATTAACATCCATAGGAACAACACAGCGATTATCAACTTCCAACAAACGCCTCTCTCCTACATCTAAATCATCACAAGCTTTTATATAAGAATCAAATTCTATACCATCAATATCCCTATATTCATAACTTCAATACCATTGATGACCAATAACCTTAACAGTTAACCTCCTATCTAGATTTATCAACCCATAATAATACAATAAACTCAAAGAAGGAACCATCTGAGCCACTAAAATAAAAGTAGGAAATAACCTACACAACATCTCACCCAGTTGATACTCAATTTTCTTCCCCTTAAAATACAACCCATTAAAAATTAAATAAAACATCATAACAGACACAAAAACCAGCACCCCAAACAACAATCTACAATTAAAATTATGAAACCAATCTATATAACTCGAAAAAACCCTATTTATAAAACCCAAATTACAACCCTGAAAAAATCTAAACAACAATCTCCCATACCATTCAATTGGAAATCGAATATACTCAATTATACTAAAAGACTAACCCAAAATCCCAATCTCCCCATTGACAATGAGACATATTCAAATTATACTAGGATTTTTAATAGAAAAACCCTCAGGGTATGAACCTAAAAAACTTCTTATTCTACTCTATCAATTACCTAAAACGTGGCCATCCCATTTCCGAATTAAAAATTCAACACTTTAAATTTAAGTTAACGCTTTAAGGACAAAAACCTATTAATCTGCAATCAATCATACTCAACTTATAATATAGCCCCCTAAACCTTCAATTCAGAAGATCTATAATAAATTTCACTCTGATAACTATGCCCAAACACATAACCTCTCATAACAATCTCAGGCCTACTTCTATAAAATTGCTCATTTATAACCAAACGATAGCCCATTATAGACTCCAATAAAACATAAATGAAAACAAATAAAGCAAAAACACTCACCATAGAACCAAAAGAAGAAATAACATTCCAAAAAGAATATACATCAGGATAATCAACATACTTTCGAGGAAAACCATGCAAACCAGCAAAATGTAAAGGAAAAAAAGTTAAATTTACCCCCACAAACATTAATAAAAAAACTACAATCATTATTATTTTATCAATCACATATCCTGTTATCAATCTCCACCATAAAGTCACTCCCATAAAAATCCCAAATACAGCTCCTAAACTTAAAACATAATGAAAATGAGCAACAACATAATAAGTATCATGAAGAATAATATCCAAACTAGAATTAGACAACATTACACCAGTCAACCCCCCAACAGTAAACAAAAAAATAAAACCCAATACCCACAACAACAAAGGAGAAAACATCATACGAAAACCATACAAAGTAGCCAACCATCTAAAAACCTTCACCCCCGTAGGTACAGCAATCACCATAGTAGCAGCTGTAAAATAAGCACGAGAATCCAAATCCATCCCCACCGTATATATATGATGAGCCCAAACCACACAACCAATCAAACCAATCCTTAAAATAGCATAAACCATACCTAAGGAACCAAAAATCTCTTTTTTACCTGTCAAATACAAACTACTCTGACTAACAATTCCAAAAGCAGGCAAAATTAAAATATAAACTTCAGGATGACCAAAAAACCAAAAAAGATGCTGATAAATCAAAGGATTACCTCCAGAACTAGGATCAAAAAAAGAAGTATTCAAATTACGATCTATTAACAACATAGTAATAGCCCCTGCTAAAACAGGTAAAGTCAATAATAATAAAAAAACAGTCACAAAAACAGTCCAAACAAAAAGAGCCATATGCTCCAAAGAAATAGAACTTCTACGCAAATTCTTAACAGTAGTCATAAAATTAATAGCACCCAAAATAGAACTTGCACCAGAAGCATGTAAACTAAAAATAGCTAAATCCACCCCCCTACCAAAATGAGCAGCAGTTCTTAAAGGAGGATACACAGTTCAACTAGTACCACAACCCCTCCCTACAAACAAAGAATCCAAAATCAATATCATTGCTACAGGTAACAATCAAAAACTAAGATTATTCAACCGAGGAAACCTCATATCGGGAGCCCCTAACATCAAAGGTAACATCCAATTACCAAAACCACCAATTATAGTTGGTATCACCATAAAAAAAATTATAACAATAGCATGAGAAGTCAAAACAACATTATAAAGCTGACCATCACACAATAAAAATCCAGGCTTCGCCAATTCTAAACGAATTAATAAAGATAAACCAGTCCCTACCATGCCTGACCAAAGACCAAATAAAAAATACAAAGTCCCAATATCCTTATGATTAGTACTTTCAAACCAAAAAGACAACTTATCCAAACTAAAAAAACTTAT